ATCCACCTCTATGGTCCCATATTTAGTAATTCCTGAACTACTTCTTCTGTATCGGGGATCGTCGAAATAAGCAAGAATACTATTTCTACGTAAAATCCCATTTATGGGTATTTCAATCGAGATACCAGAACGGGGCATTAGTTCTTTCTCCCGTTCTTGATCATATTGAAATGGGATGATGAATCTATTTCTTCGCCTTTTCGCCAATAAATCAGAATTCTCGTGGAGAGTGGCAGGATATAGGAAATTCCAATGACCATTAGATATGATTCGATCAGGTCCTGAATAATCAAGAATCCCCTTCCCTTTTTTACTGGAAGGATCCGAACTAAACAATTTGTGTCTCACTCGATCATTAGTCACTGAGAGGTCAGAAATATATCTCCGTTCGACAGAAAGAGAATGAACATTCATTTGATCTTGATCCTTGTGGAGCGAAAAAGTGACTATACTGGATCTGCACGGACCTCCTGATAATATCCATAAATGACTTGTTTTTGGTAAGAGATGAACATTACCATATCTATATTCAGGCGCATGGTACACATCGGTACTCCAGTGCATTTCTCCCTCTGAGTCAGAATAAATATGTTTTCGAGCCCTCTCTTTAAAATTGAAAGTGGATGTTCCAGCGCGAATCTCAGCAATCACTTGTTCTGATTCTACATATTGATCGTTTTGAACTAAAAGAAAACTTTTTGGTGGAATATTCACATTATGTAGAATATCCTGACTCTCAATAGTTACATACAGGTCTATATAACATAGAAAAGCAGGATGTCCATGACGTGTACGTGTGGGATGAACCAAATCCTCATTGAATTTTATTTTTCCATTAGAAGGAGCTCGTACATGTTCTGCAGTACCACCTGTAAATACTCCACCGGTATGAAAAGTTCTTAATGTTAGTTGAGTCCCTGGTTCCCCAATTGATTGACCTGCAATAATACCTACTGCTTCTCCCAATTCGACCAGGTCGCCATGAGTGGGACTCCGACCATAACATAATCTACAGATCCAAGATGTACTCCTGCAAATAAAGGGGGTTCGAATATATATTGATTGTGCTCGAAAGGTTATGAATCGATTGACAAGTCCAATACCAATATCTTGATTTCGAGTGGCAATGCATCGTAGACCCATATATATATCGTCTGCTAATACACGACCAATTAGTGTTTGGATCAAAATTTTTTCCGTCATCCCATTTCGAGGACTCACGGAAATACCTCGGATAGTGCCACAATCTGTTCTACGCACAACAATGTGTTGAACTACTTCAACAAGTCTACGCGTGAGGTATCCAGCATCTGATGTTCGTACAGCAGTATCCACAACTCCTTTGCGGGCTCCGTAGCAGGAAATTATATATTCCGTTAAAGAAAGTCCTTCGCGTAAATTGCTTTGAATGGGTAAATCAATCATTTGTCCTTGGGGGTCCGACATTAATCCTCTCATACCTACTAATTGGTGTACCTGAGATGCATTTCCTCTAGCTCCCGAAAAGGACATTATATGGACTGGATTAGAAGGATCAGTCATCCTAAAATTAGGATGCATTTCTTGTCTCAAATATTCACTTGTAGCATACCATATCTCAATGGATTGACGCAATTTTTCTACCGCGTGTACATTCCCATAATGATGGTGCTTTTCTAAAATCAAACTTTGTTGTTCAGCATCTTGGACTAGCCATCCCTTAGAAGGTATTGTTAAAAGATCATCAATTCCTAATGAAATGGATGTAGCAGTGGCTTGCTGGAAACCCAGAGTCTTTACTTGATCCAGGATGTGCGATGTATATGCCATTCCGAAGTGATCTATTAATCTGCTAATAAGTCGTTTCATGGCAGTTGCATCTATCACTTTATTGTGAAAAACCAGATCGGCCCGTTCTGCCATAAGTACCTCCATATTCCGCTGAGTAGGATTCGACAATGGGTTTGAGTCAGTGATTTGAAGACTTCCTTTCCTCGATCTTGATTCACGTAGAAATTCAGGAATTATGATACCGGTTGAGCCGTAGAGAACCGAATTCCCACGGTATCACATAATTACTTAGCTTAGGTATCGTATGAGTAGGCCCGACAAAACCCTTGTATGGCTTCTTCTATTTCTCGATAAAAAGAAATATGACCAACAGTTGTTCGAATGTATATACAAAGGATTTCTTTTTTTACACTTCTTACTATTAGATAGTGCCCATAAATCTCATGATAGGTACCCAAAGATTCATATTGAACTTCGATGGGAACTTCTCTTGAGGCAATAACACGTTGATCGAGTCGCCACCGGAGCCACAAAGGACTATCTAAATTGATTCGTTTCTGCCGATAAGCTCCAAGTGCATCATAGGAACTACAAAAATAGGGTTCTTTCTCTTTCGTATACTTATTATCGTCAACCGTTTCATTTTGATAGTTTCTTCGATTACATGGATTATACCTATTTGAACAAATACCTCGACGATTCCCGATCGTTAATATATAGAGTCCAATAA